ACCATACATGATTGAGTTGCGAAAACTTCTGGATAGGTATCCTACATCTGAACTGAATTCTTTCTGGTTAAAGAATCTCTTTCTAGTTGCTCTGGAACAATTAGGAGATTCTCTAGAAGAAATACGGGGTTCTGTTTCTGGCGGCAACATGCTATTGGGTGGTGATCCCGCTTATGGGGTCAAATCAATCCGTTCTAAGAAGAAATATTTGAATATCAATCTCATCGATCTCGTAAGTATCATACCAAATCCCATCAATCGAATCACTTTTTCGAGAAATACTAGACATCTAAGTCATACAAGTAAAGAGATCTATTCATTGATAAGAAAAAGAAAAAACGTGAACAGTGATTGGATTGATGATAAAATAGAATCCTGGGTCGCGACCAGTGATTCGATTGATGATGAAGAAAGAGAATTTTTGGTTCAATTCTCCACCTTAACGACAGAAAAAGGGATTGATCAAATTCTATTGAGTCTGACTCATAGTGATTATTTATCTAGTGATCATTTATCAAAGAACGACTCTGGTTATCAAATGATTGAACACCCAGGATCAATTTACTTACGATATTTAGTTGACATTCATAAAAAGTGTCTAATGAATTATGAGTTCAATACATCCTGTTTAGCAGAAAGACGGATATTCCTTGCTCATTATCAGACAATCACTTATTCACAAACCTCGTGGGGGGCTAATAGTTTTCATTTCCCGTCTCATGAAAAACCCTTTTCGCTCCGCTTAGCCCTATCCCCCTCTAGGGGTATTTTAGTGATAGGTTCTATAGGAACTGGACGCTCCTATTTGGTCAAATACCTAGCGACAAACTCCTATGTTCCTTTGGTATTTCTGAACAAGTTCCTGGATAACAAGCCTAAAGGTTTTCTTATTGATGATATCGATATTGATGATAGTGACAATATTGATGATAGTGACGAGATTGATGCTAGTGACGATATTGATCGTGACCTTGATACGGAGCTGGAGCTGCTAACTATGATGAATGCGCTAACTATGGATATGATGCCGGAAATAGACCGATTTTCTATCACCCTGCAATTCGAATTAGCAAAAGCAATGTCTCCTTGCATAATATGGATTCCAAACATTCATGATCTGGATGTGAATGAGTCGAATTACTTATCCCTCGGTCTATTAGTGAACTATCTATCCAGGGATTGTGAAAGATGTTTCACTAGAAATATTCTTGTTATTGCTTCGACTCATATTCCCCAAAAAGTGGATCCCGCTCTAATAGTTCCGAATAAATTAAACACATGCATTAAGATACGAAGGCTTCTTATTCCACAACAACGAAAGCACTTTTTCAATCTTTCATATACTAGGGGATTTCACTTGGAAAATAAAATGTTCCATACTAATGAATTCGGGTACATAACCATGGGTTCCAATGTACGAGATCTTGTAGCACTTACCAACGAGGCCTTATCTATTAGTATTACACAGAAGAAATCAATTATAGACACTAATACAATTAGATCCGCTCTTCATAGACAAACTTGGGATTTGCGATCCCAGGTAAGATCGGTTCAGGATCATGGGATCCTTTTCTATCAGATAGGAAGGGCTGTTGCACAAAATGTACTTCTAAGTAATTGCCCCATAGATCCTATATCTATCTATATGAAGAAGAAATCATGTAACGAAGGGGATTCTTATTTGTACAAATGGTACTTCGAACTTGGAACGAGCATGAAGCAATTAATGATACTTCTTTATCTTTTGAGTTGTTCTGCCGGATCGATCGCCCAAGACCTTTGGTCTCTACCCGGACCCGATGAAAAAAATGGTATCACTTCTTTTGGACTCGTTGAGAATGATTCTGATCTAGTTCATGGCCTATTAGAAGTAGAAGGCGCTCTGGGGGGATCCTCACGGACAGAAAAAGATTGCAGTCAGTTTGATAATGATCGAGTTACATTGCTTCTTCGGCCCGAACCAAGGAATCCTTTAGATATGATGAAAAATGGATCTTGTTCTATCGTTGATCAGAGATTTCTCTATGAAAAATACGAATCGGAGTTTGAAGAAGGGGAAGTAGAAGGAGCCCTCGACCCGCAACAGATAGAAGAGGATTTATTCAATCACATAGTTTGGGCTCCTAGAATATGGCGCCCTTGGGGCTTTCTATTTGATTGTATCGAAAGGCCCAATGAATTGGGATTTCCCTATTGGGCCAGGTCATTTCGAGGCAAGCGGATCATTTATGATGAAGAGAATGAGCTTCAAGAGAATGATTCGGAGTTCTTGCAGAGTGGAACCATGCAGTACCAGACACGAGATAGATCTTTCAAAGAACAAGGTTTTTTTCGAATAAGCCAATTCATTTGGGACCCTGCAGATCCACTCTTTTTCCTATTCAAAGATCAGCCCTCTGTCTCTGTGTTTTCACATCGAGAATTCTTTGCAGATGAAGAGATGTCAAAGGGGCTTCTTACTTCCCAAACAGATCCTCCTACATCTATATATAAACGCTGG